CTATAATAAATGAATTTTCTAACATTTGACTCCTTACCACTGAAGGATTTGGTCGTACAGTTGAAAAATAGCCCAGAAAATCTATAAAATGATTGGATAATTGGTTTATATGAATCCTATTCGGTTGAGACCAAAAAAAAAATGACATTCCCATAAATTTACAAGGTAATATTTCCATTTCTTCATCAGAAGAGGAGTTCCTTTTGAAGGCAGAATTGATTTTCCTTGATATCTGAAATAATGGATGAAAATATCCTTGAACAACCAAAGGATGGTATGAAAATCATTACGAAAAACCACTAAAAAATGTTCTATTTTTCCAAAAAAATGTGTTCGATCAAGAAAAGTTCTAGAGGATGTTGATCGTAAATGAGAAGATTGTTTACGCAGAAAAACGAATATGGATTCCGACTCATATACATGAAAATTATATAGGAACAGAAAAAATCTTTGATTCTCTTTTGAAAAAAAGAAATTCATTTGATTTTTTTGAGTAATAAGAATATTCCAATGATGATACTCGTAGAGAAAGAGTCTCAATAAGTGCAAAAAGGGGACATCTTGTATCCAACAACGAAGGATTTGAACCAATAGTTCCAGATGGATAGGATGGGGTATTAGGATATCTAATACATGATTTAAATGTGATAATTTATCCTCTAAAAAAGGAAATATGGAATGAATTGATCGTAAATTAATAGATTTGACTATTTCTTTTTTACCTTCTAGGGAAGATACTAATCGCAGTGAGAATGGAATTTCCACAATGACTGCAAACCCCTCTGATATCATTTGAGAATCAAAAATTTTATTATACCCAACTAATTGATTTTGATTCGAATCATTAGCCAAAAAAATCAAATGCTTCTGTTGATACATTTGAGTAATTAAACGTTTAACAATTAGTAAACTATATTTATTGGCATAACCTAAATTTTCCATAGGCTCATAAGGAATCGATTTATTTAACCCATGATCATGAGCAAGTGCATAAATGTATTCCTGAAAGAGAAGTGGATATAGGAAGTCTCGTTCTCGAGATCTATCTATCTTTAAATATCCTTGTAATTCCTCCATTTAAAATTAGATTTGAACCAAAGATGGGGATTTCTTGGGCCATCAAATGATACGAAACATAGTACGATACAGCCAAAACAAGGTATCCGGGCATATAGTAAAAAAAAAAAATAGATACCTTGGAGATGATTAATCAACGGATTCTCTCTTTTTCCATCCAATTGGGTTTTGTTCGTTATAAAATACCGAGATAGTTAGAAATCCTTTATTTTTGCAACCCGATCGCTCTTTTGACTTTAGAATATATTTTGTTTCTCAATATACTGTTTCTTCTACACATTCGTCTCCACTCAAGGATATAGTTAATAGTTAGGATTCATAAAAAAAGTGGAGAATCCACTTTTAAGGTTATGAAATAACCTTTTCCCGCACCAGGGACTAATATATTTCTAACGTATAATTAGATCGGGTAATTATTCGAATTAAGAACAGAAGCTCGTTGCTTTTTTTTGTTTCCCTATAATTTGAGCTTTTCGGCTCTATCCATTTATTCACTCGATCCAAGCATGAATTGGTTTTTTTGTACCGCTCTAAGAATTAAAACTCTAAGAATACAAACAAGATTTTGTACCGATCCCGTAAGGATTAAGTACTCTTATCTTAGAGTTATTCGTTTATACGACATGCTGTTTTTTCCATTCATTCCCTCTCAGGATCAGTCGTGGTCTTACAAACTCTACCAATGGTATGGACGAATCCGTTGCTTCATCCAAATGTGTAAAAAATTCTAGCCGCACTTAAAAGCCGAGTACTCTACCGTTGAGTTAGCAACCCAAAAATTTCATTATGACGTGTAGATACGATCGGAAAAAAAGGAAAAATAGATTTTTCCTTTTTTTTATTCAGAAGAGACTTCTTGTGTTGTGTCAATCGAATCCACGGAACCCATCACTTACATGAAGTTAAGTAAAAAAGAAAAACTTATAGGTCGTGGATAATGTAGATCTATTTATCCATGATCAATTATATTTGATCAATACACTATTGTCAATATGAGCGTCGAGAAAAGAAATTCAAAGAATCCCATAATATAATAAGGACTTTTGTTGGATTGGCACTTCATAGATAACCTACATAGAGAATATAAAGAGAATAAAAAAAAGTGTAAATGTAGAAAAGAAATAAGGAAGAATAAAATCTCGAGTTTATTCAATATTCATAAAGGTACATTTATAATTATATTATCCCATATGATCTCATATTACTTTACTATATTTATATATTATTCTTTACTATATTTATATATTATTATATATATATATAATATATTAGATTAGAATATTAGATATATAAAATCAATATGAATAGAACAAAAAAATGGGGAAAGGAGGAGGGGAATAGTGAAGAAAAAATGACACAAAGCTAGCCTAGGGGCACCCCTTCTTTCTTTTTAATTTTTTTGTAATTAACGCGAAGTTCCTTAAGTATCTCTGGCTTCTTTGAAATATAATGAACGGTTCCGTAGATTGAGCTCCTTTTTCAAGTAAATATAGAATAGCGAGAACGTTTGAATAAGTTTGATTCTTTATTGGATCGTAAAAACCCACTTTCCGAAGATCTCTTCCTTCTCTTCGGGATCGAACATCAATTGCAACGATTCGATAGATAGCTCATTGGGATAGATATAGATGAACAATTCCTCCCTTAGAAACGTATAGGAGGCTTTTTCCTCGTACGGCTTGAGAAAGAATGATTCAAATTTAATAATTATACTCTACTTATAGTTATAGTATATATATAGTCATAGTATATATAGTAGCAAATAGATCCATAAAATCATCAAACCAATTCAATTAAACTATGACAATGATTTTAGTCGTTTTTTATTCTTCCTTCCCGAAAAAACCGAAAAGAAAAAATAATTCGTATTTATAACTCAAGTTGGACAATTCTCAAAGAGTTCAAAGGAAAAAAACCCGATGGCATTTCATTTATTGAGCTGTCTCTAACCAATTTTTTTGTCTCGTTTAGAATCAATTTTTTTAATTACTTATTCTGCTTCTGCTCAAATTGTGGAGACAATTGAAAATGGCGTTTTCTTCTTCCGGGATCGTTTATCTTTGTTTTGAATCATTGGGTTTAGACATTACTTGATCCTTAATCGTTTCAAAAAGGCCTTTTGTGATTTATTGACTATCGAAGAATCATACGAACGATTGATTCCCGCGCGATCCCCTTTTGATCGAAATAGTTTTTCCAATTTCAACAAAAGTTTCAAATCCAAAAGGGGATTTTGTTAGAATTGAATCTTTTCAATTTCTATATCGAAGATATGCTTACGAAGTTGTTCCGACTTATTGATTAAGGAAACACAAATCATCATAAACATAATATATTGAATTTATTTTCCAATTGAATCATCAATGATTTCACCCAGCTACATAAAAAAAAACAAAGAATAAAATGATAACAAAGTAATGGATGTAATAAAGTAAAGTCAATAGAATGTATAAAACAACCCTCTGATACAATCATTACATGGATTTACAATTCTAAACTAGAACCCAATGCGAAATCAAAAAAATTAGGTAAAAAAAATACATCTGTTACATATTGAACTTTCTTTTTTGTTAATTTGTTAATAAGATCCGGAGGACAGACATCCATATTCAAATTTATACCACCCATAGCCCCTACCTACTGTTTAGAATTCAGCATCAAGATAGAATTAGTACCCTATTTTCTTTAGAGATAAGAAAATAAAAGAAATAAGGAATATGGGGCTTTCACATTTCGATTCAGAATGCAGGATTGATAATTCAAATAAAATAAATAGATATAGGACGTAAAGTTTTTCTAAGTAACTAACTTCAATATGAAGTTGAGCAAGACATGCCACTGAACATCCTATTTTATTTTTTTTTATTTATTAGAAATTTTACATTGATCCATATTCCTATCCTATCCAGGATCACAAATAGATTCTGTATGTCATCGGTACTCGGATTTGGTTTGTGAGAAAGAAAGTCAAAGATATGATTCTTTTCTGAGTCATTATAATTATAATATAAATCATAAACAAGGAACTAGAACTATTAAATAAACATTACACTCTTAAACTAAAGAGAAGATTTTTAAAAGAACAAAAAAATCTTTATGAATTGGACGGCTCTGGGACGGAAGGATTCGAACCTCCGAGTCGCGGGACCAAAACCCGTTGCCTTACCACTTGGCCACGCCCCATTGAAATTTCTATTCAACACTAATAAACACTAATATAGGTATTGGTTGTTCGTCAATTCCCGCCCAAATATCTATGGAATCCATTAGATTGTTACTAAGATTTGACACGTGTAGTTGTAAAATAAAACTGAATTTATTGATCATTACATAGAATTCAATTAAGATATTGTATGAAAATATGATTCCTTCTATTTTCGTTTGAGAATAGAAGGATTTTTGATTGGGTTAGTCAAAGAAAAAGAAGGATTTTTTGGTCTATTTGAACTTTCTTCATTTTTACCTTATATCGATAACTCAATCAAAATACAATTATCTCCAAGAATAAAACATTTGTTATGCTTAATATCTTTAGTTTGATCTGTATCTATCTTAATTCTATACTTCATTCGAGTCATTTTTTCTTTGCCAAATTGCCCGAGGCTTATGCTTTTTTCAATCCAATCGTAGATGTTATGCCAGTCATACCTTTGTTCTTTTTTCTCTTAGCCTTTGTTTGGCAAGCTGCTGTCAGTTTTCGATAAAATCTTTAATACTGTCCTACAAACAAAACATTCATTATTTTTTCAATAAAAAAAAGATTCTAACAATCAATTGATAAGATCAGATAAGTCTTACATTGTGAACCCTCAATTCAAACATGGAAATTCTTGGATAAGCGCGATGAATCGAGATCACCTCACTTCCTCATTCTAACCTTCTACTTCCAGTGAACAAGGACCCTATACTATATAGGTATAGGGTCCCCACAATAAAAAACTAATTGAATTGTGTTGTGCGCATAAAAGATAATTTTCATACCGAAAGAGTCTTCTTGTCTTAGTCTTATTACAAATGAATTTATGAAACTTCCTTTCTTTTAGAGAAACCACTTTATTTCTTGGTTTGGTGTCAAAATGGAATATGTGGTATAAAAATGGATAATCTATTCCCTTTTTACCAAAAATGATCTTATCTTGGAGATTTTGTAATGCTTACTCTCAAACTCTTCGTTTACACAGTGGTGATATTCTTTGTTTCTCTCTTCATCTTCGGATTCCTATCTAATGATCCGGGACGTAATCCTGGACGTGAGGAATAAAAAAATAAGGGATTTTTTCTTGCTTGATTTCTGAATTTTATTATGATTTTATCTATTCTAGATATCTAACTATGCTATGATAAAAAAGTGCTCGAGATTTTATTTCGAATTTGAAATAAAATCTCAAGTCATCAGAATAAAGATAAACGGAAAGAGAGGGATTCGAACCCTCGGTACGAATAACTCGTACAACGGATTAGCAATCCGACGCTTTAGTCCACTCAGCCATCTCTCCCAATTAAACAAAGGATAATTACTATGTTACACATGAAGTAAAGAAATACACATGAAGTAAAGAAAAAATCTTTCTTTTTCTTTCTTTATTCTAGACTATAGAATCAATTATAGATACCACTACAAAAGATACAAATTTTTTAAGTTTTTCAGCAATTAAATTACATTTAGATAACGGGAATACCCGCAAAAAATAAAGTAAATTAAATAAAGAATACCCCTTTTTTCGATTTCGTATGAAAGCTTCTTTTATTCCCCGGCCTGGATAGGTACTGACCAGGCCGTTTATTGTTTTGTTCCAATGAATCATACATGAAATTATTCATCTGATTTGAAAACAAAAATACATTGCATCAACAACAATATAGGTGTTTTTTTTATTCCTATGATATAGGCGATATAGGATATAAAATAAATGCCATTTCTTATTATTCATGTTATTTTCCAACTTTTCTTTTCTCGATTTAGAATCTAAAAAAGAATAAAATAGAGCTGTGGATTCTTACACAATTTCTTTTTATGTTCTGACTTCAATGGTTCTTTCGGACCACACCTGTCACTAAATAACTCACCCAAGATAGAACTTGTTATTTCAATAGGCTTTCCTTTGCCTATCTCATCAAGTTCTCCCCGAAAAAAACGTCAACATTCTAATTTCATTATTTTGTTCCGTTCCGATCCTATCTTGATTACGTACGATGATCTTGTTCGACAAACAATCCATTCATATACAATAATCACATTGTAGCGGGTATAGTTTAGTGGTAAAAGTGTGATTCGTTCTATTAACAACTGAAATAGTTAAGGGGTCTTTCGGTTTTATTCATATTCCGTTCCGATTAAAAACTTTATTTCTTAGAAAGGATTTCATCCTTTACCTCTCAATAAACGATTTGAGGAAGAATATACATTCTCGTGATTTGTATCCAAAGGTCAATTATAAATATTATAAATTCCCAAAATTGGATTATGGAATCGCGAAGCATAATTTTTTTTGAATTGGATAAAGACTTCCAATTGAATGAGTATGAGTAAAGAATCCATGGAGGGAGATACACAAAGTATTTTTCTAATCGTAACTAGATCTTCAATTTTTTTTTAGAGGGGAGATTGGAGCAAAATAGCTATAAAAATTAAACGATGACTTTGGTTTACTAAAGCCATCTATATATTGTTTCAGCTCGGTGGAAACACAATTATTTTCCTCAGGATTCGCGCAAGTAGAAATAAAGAACGAAGTAACTAGAAGGATTTGTTATAATTCCACTCTTCTAGAGGGATCATCTAAAAAGCGAGTTGTTTTGGATGCATTCAGGCAGAAAAGCTGACATAGATGTTATGGTTCTAATTTTTTTATTTGTATTACGTTTACGACTTAGATCTGGGACTCGATCTTCCATAAAGGAGCCGAATGAAACCAAAGTTTCATGTTCGGTTTTGAATTAGAGACGTTCAAATTTTAAATGATGAATTGACGTCGACTATAACCCCTAGCCTTCCAAGCTAACGATGCGGGTTCGATTCCCGCTACCCGCTATAGCTATATATTTATTATGATAATAACGCATATATCATTAATGTGAATAAATGTAAATACACCTCTTTTTTATTCCCGAAATTCTTTCACATACAATCCAAAAATTTTTTTACGAGCAGGATATCAAGATAGGAAAGGCAAAAAATTAGAAATAAAAAAGTCGGAACGAAAAGCGTCCATTGTCTAATGGATAGGACAGAGGTCTTCTAAACCTTTTGTATAGGTTCAAATCCTATTGGACGCAATTTATTTCCATCTATTTTTTAGATTTCATTTCTATGTCAAAAATATTTGAATGATTTGAATGAGAGAAGTTTATGAACAATTCCCTTTGTACTAGGAGATTCCCCTTGTACTAAGAATTGAATTATGAATTTCTTTATTTTATGTT